ATTATAATAATTACATTAATAGTTGCATTGACTCTTATTTTCGTTCTCACATCTGTATTGATAGTAACTTTTTAGGCGATAGTAAAAATTCCAATGAAAGTTACATTTATAATTTCATTTGTAGTGAAAGTGGGAAGATTCGTGAAAGCAAAAATTACAAGATAAGAACTAATATGAATCGTAGTAATTTACTGAGTTCTAAGAATTTATATTTAACTAAAAACTCTACTCACTTGTGGATTCAATGTGACAATTGTTATGAATTAATATATAAGAAAAGCGAAATGAATGTTTGTGAACAATGTGGACATTATTTGAAAATGACTAGTTCAGAGAGAATCGAGCTTTCGATTGATCGGGGTACTTGGAACCCTATGGATGAAGACATGTTCTCTGCGGATCCCATTAAATTTCATTCGCGAGAGGATACTTATAAAAAGCGTATTGCCTCTGCTCAAAAACTGACAGGATTGACTGACGCTGTTCAAACAGGTACAGGTCAACTAAACGGTATTCCGGTAGCCATTGGGGTTATGGATTTTCAGTTTCTGGGAGGTAGTATGGGATCCGTAGTAGGCGAAAAAATAACTCGTTTGGTTGAGTATGCTACCAATCAACGTTTACCTCTTATTTTAGTGTGTTCTTCCGGAGGAGCACGAATGCAAGAAGGAAGTTTAAGTTTGATGCAAATGGCTAAAATTTCTGCGGTTTTATGTGATTATCAATCAAGTAAAAAGTTATTCTATATATCAATTCTTACATCTCCTACTACCGGTGGGGTGACAGCTAGTTTTGGTATGTTGGGGGATATTATTATTGCCGAACCCTATGCCTATATTGCATTTGCGGGTAAAAGAGTAATTGAACAAACATTGAAAAAAGCCATGCCTGAAGGTTCACAGGCGGCTGAATCTTTATTACGTAAGGGCTTGTTGGATGCAATTGTACCACGTAATACTTTAAAAGGTGTTCTGAGTGAGTTATTTCAGCTCCATGCTTTTTTTCCTTTGAACAAAAATTAAATCAAATAGAACAGTTAGCTTATCAGAATTAAACGAAAACCCTGAAAAATGCATTTTTATTTAGAATCCTTTTTTTTTTTTGTTTACTACTCAGTAAACCTCTATCAACAAGATAAAAAGTGAATTTTTGCTTTCGGGAAGTTCAAATTCGACTAGACAAATAAAACAAAGTTCATTTTCCTCTCTTGCTTGCATTATGTATAGATATCTCAAATAGAGATATATACAGATCTATAGAGAGTCTTCCATCTTTTTGCATTTCCCGAAAACTCCCTGTTTTTTGATCAGATTCTAATAAATTGTGTATAAATTTGTAATGGAATAAAAATTTTTCTTTATTAATGACTACATAGAAATAGAAGACAAAAAGAACAAAAAGAATCATAGGGATTATGATACATCTATTTTATTTTGTTTATTTTGAAAGATGAATAAGTCCATTTATTTAGTTTGGCGCTTCTTGTACCTATTTTTTATTCTATTTCTATTAGGTTGTATATTTGTATTAGATATATATTTACTTAAAGATACTTAAGTATAATTATATAATATATATAATAGAAATAATAAAAATACAAGATATTCTAATATATCTTTATAATTCAGAATATAACAATAACAGGTACAAATATTAAATTGAGGTACCCATTTTATGACAACTTTCAACAACTTACCCTCTATTTTTGTGCCTTTAGTAGGCCTAGTCTTTCCGGCACTTGCAATGGCTTCTTTATTTCTTCATATTCAAAAAAATAAGATTTTTTAGATCGGATGAGACCTAATCGTATCACTCCTTTTTTATTTTAAAAACTTCGATTCGATAAGACCCATTTGGTAGAATATTGTATAACACATAGATTCCTACAAACATAAATTAAAAAAAGCTCTTATGCATGTGTAAACGTATTATATGGGTAAATAAATTTTCGCTCTTTTGAAAAAAGTATCATCATCGGGCCGATGTATGAAATTCAAGTCAATGTATTTATTTGTATGTATATAGCTATAGGGGATCATATAAAGGAAGGAGATGTTATTATTTTAGATATAAAAAACTCTATGAATTATTCCTAAGGTAAAGGTTCACAACAAAATAGTTGATGAGAGTCACTTTGAAAAAAAAGGAAAGTCATATTTTCTCAATTCCAAAAAATTGTATAACTGGATCTAATATATATGAGTTGGCGATCAGAATCTATATGGATAGAATTTATAACGGGGTCTCGAAAAAAAAGTAATTTCTTCTGGGCCTTTATACTATTTTTAGGTTCATTAGGATTCTTATTGGTTGGAACTTCCAGTTATCTTGGTAGAAATTTTATATCGTTATTTCCGTCTCAGCAAATCATTTTTTTTCCGCAAGGGATTGTGATGTCTTTCTATGGGATCGCGGGTCTCTTTATTAGTTGCTATTTGTGGTGCACTATTTTGTGGAATGTGGGTAGTGGTTATGATCTTTTCGACCGAAAAGAAGGAATAGTGCGTATTTTTCGTTGGGGATTTCCTGGAAAAAGTCGTCGCATCTTTTTACGATTCCTTATGAAAGATATTCAGTCCATCAGAATAGAAGTTAAAGAGGGTGTTTCTGCTCGGCGTGTCCTTTATATGGAAATTCGAGGTCAAGGGGCTATTCCTTTAATTCGTACTGATGAGAATTTTACTACACGAGAAATTGAGCAAAAAGCTGCTGAATTGGCTTACTTCTTGCGTGTACCAATTGAAGTTTTTTGAAATGAATTAATTTTAAAAGACTAAACGCTTTGGCAGTAGGAAGAAAAAACTAAAGAATTTCTTTATTTTTTTTTTCGATTGAACATTCATCTATTCTTTTAGGCTCATTTTTTTTGATATATTTGATAGAAAAGGAGTTTCTTCGTATAGAAATTTGAAAACGTTCTTTTAGTATTGATCGAAAAAAGTCGGAATAACATCCTAGAAACAAAAATTTTTTATTGATTCAAATTGGAAGTGTATTCTGAGTCTATTTCTGTATTCTTTATAGATTCAAAGCAAAGACTGAGTATTGAATCAAAAGAAAAAGAGAAAATGGATTCATAGGCTGAATACATTCTATTCGAATTATAATAGAAACTCATGCTCGATAGAAATATTATATCTAATAGAATCAACAAATGAAGCAGGTTCATTAATAATTCACAGATTCAAAATGGCAAAAAAGAAAGCATTCATTCCTTTTTTTTATTTTACATCTATAGTCTTTTTGCCCTGGTTGATCTCTCTCTGCTGTAATAAAAGTTTGAAAACTTGGATTACTAATTGGTGGAATACTAGACAATGCGAAACCTTTTTGAATGATATTCAAGAAAAAAGTGTTCTAGAAAAATTCATACAATTAGAGGAACTATTCCAGCTGGATGAAATGATAAAGGAATACCCAGAAACCGATTTACAACAATTTCGTCTAGGAATCCACAAAGAAACGATCCAATTCATCAAGATCCACAATGAGTATCGTATCCATACAATCTTGCACTTCTCGACAAATCTAATATCTTTCGTTATTCTAAGTGGTTATTCCTTTTGGGGTAAGGAAAAGCTTTTTATTCTGAATTCTTGGGTTCAAGAATTCCTATATAATTTAAGTGATACAATTAAAGCTTTTTCTATTCTTTTATTAACTGATTTATGTATCGGATTCCATTCGCCTCACGGTTGGGAACTAATGATTGGTTATATTTACAAAGATTTTGGGTTTGCTCATTATGAGCAAATTTTATCTGGTCTAGTTTCTACCTTTCCAGTCATTCTTGATACAATTTTTAAATATTGGATCTTTCGTTATTTAAATCGTGTATCTCCATCACTTGTAGTGATTTATCATGCACTAAATGACTAAAAAACGATTCATTGATCCAATTCTAATCTTTCTTACCTTATACATCATAACCAAATCAAAGTCGTATTTACTTTACTCTTTTTACCCATGAGGTATTCCTTGTATATTTCAACAAAAAAATTTTATTTTTTCAGTAAACGTAAATAGCAGAATTGTGGCTAGGGAAGTATATTCTCAACCTACCTAACTTTATTGTAGAAATTTTCGGGATAAATGATTGGACCATGCAAACTAGAAAAACCTTTTCTTGGATAAGGGAAGAGATTACTCGCTCCATATCTGTCTCACTCATGATATATATAATAACTTGGGCATCCATTTCAAGTGCATATCCGATTTTTGCCCAGCAGAATTATGAAAATCCACGAGAGGCAACTGGGCGTATTGTATGTGCCAATTGCCATTTAGCTAATAAGCCCGTGGATATTGAGGTTCCACAAGCGGTACTTCCTGATACTGTATTTGAAGCAGTTGTTAAAATTCCTTATGATATGCAACTAAAACAAGTTCTAGCTAATGGTAAAAAAGGAGCTTTGAATGTGGGAGCTGTTCTTATTTTACCGGAGGGGTTTGAATTAGCCCCCCCTGATCGTATTTCACCCGAGATGAAAGAAAAGATAGGAAATCTGTCTTTTCAGAATTATCGCCCCAATAATAAAAATATTCTTGTGATAGGTCCTGTTCCTGGTCAAAAATATAGTGAAATAACCTTTCCTATTCTTGCCCCAGACCCTGCTACTAATAAAGATGTTCACTTCTTAAAATATCCTATATACGTAGGCGGAAACAGGGGAAGGGGTCAGATTTATCCTGATGGTAGCAAAAGTAACAATACAGTTTATAATGCTACGGCAGGAGGGATAATAAGCAAAATTTTACGAAAAGAAAAGGGGGGATACGAAATAACCATAGTGGATGCATCGAATGGACGCCAAGTGATTGATATTATTCCTCGAGGCCTAGAACTTCTTGTTTCAGAGGGCGAATCCATTAAACTCGATCAACCATTAACGAGTAATCCTAATGTGGGTGGATTTGGTCAGGGGGATGCGGAAATAGTACTTCAAGATCCATTACGTGTCCAAGGACTTTTGTTCTTCTTAGGATCGGTTGTTTTGGCA